TAGGTGTTGAAAGAATCGAACTTCCGACCATTGTGGTGTAAACACAACTCTCTACCACTGAGTTAAACACCTAACTCGTTTACACAGGCCCCCATCAGGGGCCCAGCGCATGACTAGTCTGTAAGCTCATTAGCTTGAGACTCTACCCAATGTATATACTTGTCTAAAGAAACTGCTTCTACAACTATAGGCATAAAAGAATGGTTTGCCCCGCATATTTCTGAACATTGACCATAAAACACTCCCGGTCTTTTTACAAAAAAACTTGTTTGATTTAAACGCCCTGGTACTGCGTCTATTTTAACGCCTAGAGACGGCACTGCAAATGAATGTATTACGTCCGCTCCAGTGACTAATACCCTAACTTGTGTTTGTATGGGTACAACTAATCTATTATCTACCTCTAATAGCCTTAAATCACCACTCTTTAGGTCATCAGTTTGAACCATATATGAGTCAAATTCTAAGGAATCTGTTGGGTAATCTGAGTATTCGTAAGATCAGTACCATTGGTGCCCTATCGCTTTAATAGTTAAGGCAGGGTCTACTACTTCATCCATTAAATATAATAATTTTAAAGAAGGGAACGCTATGAATATTAAGACTGCTGCGGGGATAAGAGTTCAAATAATTTCTATTAAAGTACCATCTGTTAAATACCTGTCATAATGTTTACCAGTCAAAGCACGCATAATCAGTCACAATACAGAAGTGATGATTATTACCAATATAAACATTATTTGGTCATGAAAATATATAACTTCCTCCATAACAGGGCTGGCCGCGTCTTGAAAGCCTAATTGTCACGGCTCAGGTACATCTTTAAACCCCAAGGATAAACCCCATAGTGCATCCACTGACATTTTTATCTTACAGCATGTACATACACTATCGGCCGCCATTGTGTGCATATCACGTGGTATGTGTAAACCGCCGGGCCAGAACGAAATTTGGGCCGAACGGCTTATTATGCAGAGAGATAGCATGAGTCCATATTTAGCTCGTTGACTCTTTTCAACTAACCATAAAGATATAGGAACACTATATTTATTATTTGGTGCCTTCGCCGGTATGATAGGTACGGCGTTTAGTATGTTGATAAGATTAGAATTATCAGCACCCGGAACAATGCTAGGAGACGATCAACTATATAACGTAATAGTTACTGCTCACGCGTTTGTAATGATTTTCTTCCTAGTTATGCCTGTTATGATAGGAGGATTTGGTAACTGGTTGCTCCCACTATATATAGGGGCCCCAGATATGGCCTTTCCTCGGTTAAANAACATAAGTTTCTGATTATTGCCACCCGCTTTAATTTTACTATTAGGCTCAGCCTTTGTAGAACAAGGGGCAGGGACAGGATGAACAGTGTATCCACCATTAGCTGGCATACAATCTCATTCAGGAGGATCGGTAGATATGGCAATATTTAGTCTCCATTTGGCAGGAGCTTCATCAATACTTGGTGCAATAAATTTTATTACGACTATATTTAACATGCGAGCTCCGGGAATAACAATGGATCGACTTCCATTATTTGTTTGATCCATCCTAATTACTGTTTTTTTACTATTATTATCTTTACCAGTATTAGCAGGTGCTATAACTATGTTGTTGACTGACCGGAATTTTAATACAACCTTCTTTGACCCGGCTGGGGGTGGTGATCCAATACTTTATCAACACTTGTTCTGATTCTTTGGTCATCCAGAGGTTTATATTCTAATTTTACCTGGGTTTGGCATGGTGTCTCAAATAGTTCCCACATTTTCGGCTAAAAAACAAATATTTGGTTACTTAGGAATGGTATATGCTATGTTATCAATTGCAATTTTAGGATTTATAGTTTGAGCTCATCACATGTTTACAGTGGGAATGGATGTAGACACAAGAGCTTATTTTACAGCCGCAACAATGATAATTGCTGTTCCAACAGGAATTAAAATATTCAGTTGGTTAGCAACTATTTATGGTGGTTCTTTAAGATTAGACACTCCAATGCTTTGAGCGGTAGGGTTTATATTTTTATTCACTTTAGGTGGTTTAACAGGAATAGTTTTAGCTAACAGTTCTTTAGATGTGGTTTTACATGACACTTACTATGTAGTGGCTCATTTCCACTATGTACTATCAATGGGTGCAATTTTTGCAATATTCGGAGGATTTTACTACTGATTTGGTAAAATAACAGGATATTGTTATAATGAGGTATACGGAAAAATTCACTTCTGGTTAATGTTTATCGGGGTAAATTTAACNTTCTTCCCGCAACACTTCTTAGGTTTAGCTGGATTACCGAGACGATACTCAGATTTTGCTGATAGCTTCGCGGGGTGAAACCTTATTAGCTCTTTAGGTTCAACTATCTCAATAATCGGCGTAATGTGATTCATATATATAGTTTATGACGCATTTGCAAAAGAAATAAAATTTGTAGGTTGAATAGAGGACAATGATTATTACCCATCTTTAGAATGAGCACAAACATCTCCACCAGCTCATCACACATATAATGAGTTACCTTTTGTTTGCATCGGGCGAAATTAAGCCCGAACTAGGGGAAAGATGGCAGAGTGGTTAATGCGGTTGTCTTGAAAACAACAACCCTTTTGTGGGTTCATGGGTTCAAATCCCATTCTTTCCTTTTAGATATAATAAATGTATGTAAAATTGAATAGGGGCTATAGTTTAAAGAAGAACGTTTGCTTGTCGAGTAATTAGTCCGGGTTCGAGTCCCGGTAGCCTCGTATGTGAAAGAGCAAGTTTGTTGCGTTATAGCATAACGGGTATTGCAGTTGTTTGCAAAACTTCTTGTATAGGTTCAAGTCCTATTAACGCATAATTTTGGTGTGTAACTCAATTGGTAGAGTAGTAGGCTTTTAACTTGAAGGTTGATGGTTCAAATCCATCCATACCAAAAGGTGAGAACTTAAGTAGAGAGAAAAAGGAGATGCTTGCAACAATAATTAAGATATTAGCAATAATAGTCCCATTATTAATCTCAATCGCTTATTTAACCTTAGCGGAACGTAAAGTTTTAGGATATATGCAATGTAGAAAAGGACCCAATGTAGTTGGTGCGTACGGTTTATTGCAACCGATAGCAGATGGTGTGAAATTATTTACAAAAGAAATGATTATTCCTAATCATGCTAACATCTTTATATATATAATGGCTCCAATTTTATCTCTAGTACTAGCCTTTATAGCGTGAGCTGTTATACCTTTTACACAGAATGTAGTATTAAGTGATTTAAATATAGGTATATTATATTTATTTGCGATTTCGTCAATAAGTGTTTACTCAATATTAATGTCAGGGTGGGCAAGTAATTCTAAGTACGCTTTTATAGGTGCCATAAGAGCGGCTGCACAAATGGTAAGCTATGAAGTATCAATAGGGTTAATAATAATTTCTGTTGTATTGTGCGTTGGCTCATTAAACATCACAGACATTGTAACGGCTCAAAGTAAAATATGATTCATATTTCCCTTATTCCCAGCTGCTATTATGTTTATAGTTTCTGCTTTAGCCGAAACAAACAGGGCTCCATTTGATCTAACAGAAGGCGAATCTGAACTAGTTTCGGGCTATAATGTTGAGTATTCTTCTATGTCTTTTGCCCTATTTTTTTTGGCAGAATACGGCCATATAATATTAATGAGCGCTTTTACTACTATTCTATTTTTAGGGGGATGAAAAGCTCCAATGATGGAGTCAATATTTAAAGGAAATGTAGTATGATTTGCGATTAAAACAGCCCTGATAATCTTCTTGTTCATCTGAGTTAGGGCGTCCTTCCCAAGAATTAGGTATGATCAATTAATGGCCCTACTTTGAAAATCATATTTGCCCCTTAGTTTAGGCCTTGTTGTGTTAGTATCAGGCATTCTTATTGGATTTAATGGTTTACCTCCTTTTGGTGGGGTGTAATAGATAAATAATTGCGGCGTACTATAAAGTGCGCTGATATCATGCCTTTATAGCTTAATAGATAGAGCATTTACCTTGTAAGTAAAATCGTGTAGGTTTAAATTCTACTAAAGGCTATTAGGTGTTTAACTCAGTGGTAGAGAGTTGTGGAGTAACCACAATGGTCGGAAGTTCGATTCTTTCAATACCTATTAATGCCACAATTAGACACAGTAACTTTTTTAACGCAGTACACTTGAACATTAATAGCTTTATTCATCTTATTTTCTTTATTGGTAACAAAAATATTACCTCAAATTGAAAAAATTTTGAAAATAAGGTCAACACCTCTTCGTCCTAAAGTATTAAGGAAAACAACAGAGCCACAGCTTATCNAAAAACTGTTACAACTATAAAATGACAGCAGCTTATTTTGATCAGTTTAATATTGTTAGTTTAATAACAATACGGGCCCCATTTTTAGGGGACTTCGCAGTAAGCTTTACAAACTCATCATTAATGATGTTGTCTGTAATTACTGTGTTTTGGTTATTGTTTAAGGGGGATAAAATTATACCGACTAGATGACAATTAGTTATGGAGTTAGTTCATTCAGCCATCCGTACAATGGTAAGAGAGAACTTAGGTAAGGAGGGAGCTAAATACTTCCCATTTGTACTATGTCTCTTTATTTTTATTGCTTTATTAAATATTTTTGGGTTATTCCCTTATGTTTTCACACCGACAGTACACATAATAGTAACATTCGGTTTATCACTATCAATACTTATAGGAGTTACAATAATAGGATTGTTTAATTTTAGAGCAAATTTTATGAGCTTATTTATGCCAGGAGGAGCGCCGTTAGTATTGGCCCCCTTTTTAGTGTTAATTGAGACTATTAGTTATATGTCTCGAGCCATTTCATTAGGGGTTCGATTAGCAGCAAATTTATCAGCAGGACATCTTTTATTTGCTATATTATCTGGCTTTACCTTTGATATGATGACAAATGGGCTTGCTCTTTTAAGCGTATTCCCTATGTTAATAATGATATTTATTACACTTTTAGAAATGGCTGTGGCTGTAATACAGGCCTATGTATTTTGTTTATTAACGACAATTTATTTAGGGGATACAGTAGCACTACATTAATTTATTATGCACCATATAGGCGACGGATTTAATCGGCGCCCCAAACATCCATAGCTCAATAGGTAGAGCATTTACCTTCTAAGTAAGTGGTTGTGGGTTCAAGTCCTACTGGATGTACTAATAGGAGAATAAGAGGAATCGACTAAAANTTTTATTTCCCTGGTTAAGTGAGTTCAAATCTCACAGTCGATAAATGTCACATCAATATCATCCTTATCACTTAGTAGATCCAAGCCCATGGCCTTATATAGGCGGTTGTGGTGCTTTATTTACTACTATTGGAGCTGTAATGTATTTTCATTATAATCAAGCTTGAGTAGCACTTATAGGGTTAGCTACACTTGGGTTCACAATGGTCGTATGATGGCGAGATGTTATTAGAGAATCTACTTTTCAAGGGCACCATACATTAATAGTAAAACAAGGATTAAAGTATGGAATGATCTTATTCATAGTTTCTGAAGTTTGTTTTTTCTTTTCATTTTTTTGAGCCTTTTTTCATAGTAGCTTAGCGCCCGCTATAGAAATAGGAGCGATTTGACCGCCTAAAGGGGTTAACGTTTTAGATCCATTTTCTGTCCCCCTATTAAACACAGCGGTTTTATTAAGTTCAGGGGCGACAGTAACTTGGGCTCACCATGGTATAATTAGTGGTAAAAGAAAAGAAGCAATAATAGGGTTAACATTAACTGTATTATTGGGGGTATTATTTACAAGTTTACAAGCAATGGAGTATTATGAAGCTCCTTTCGCTATATCCGACTCAGTATACGGTTCAACTTTCTTCGTAGCCACAGGCTTTCATGGTCTCCATGTAATAATTGGAACAACATTTTTAATGGTTTGTTTAGTAAGACTAATAGCTTACCAACTAACCCGACACCATCACTTTGGATTTGAGGCCTCAGCCTGATATTGACATTTTGTGGATGTAGTTTGATTGTTTCTTTATGTTTGCATATATTGATGGGGGAGTTAATTAAAGGCACCCCCCTCAATGGACGGCCATTAAGTTTCGTTAAAAAGGCTGAAATAAATATTTAGTGTTAGAGCTTTTAACTAACAATTGGTTAGGCTAAGACATAGTAATAGGACATAGCACAGGCAGCTTAATTGGTTGAGCGGAGCACTGAAAATGCTTTGGTTGTTGGTTCGAGTCCAATCCTGGGCACTAGTGTATTTGAGGTGAGATACATCCAGATTTATGGTAACGGGGTTTAATATAATTGTATTGGTTCAACTCCAATATTACCAAAAGGCTTTGATTTTGGGCCAGATATAAGGCGAGCGGCACTTATAATACATGCTAGTCGAGTGGTTAAGACCCACGGCGCACAGGTGAGTAATGTTCTGGAACCAACCAATTGGTGTATCCTATTGAATAGGTTAAAAAATTAAATTGTCAATTGATGGGCCAGAATCGTATTAGGTAGAAGGCAGGACAAAAGCCAGCCTTGCCGAAGATGCGTAGCTGAAAGGCCACACTCCCACTGAAACAAGGGGGAGACTCAGAAAGAGGCAGCAGTAGAGAATATTGTGCAATATACGAAAGTATGACACAGAGATGTCGCATATATAGACCGTCAAATATACGTGCCAGCAGACGCGGTTATACGTAAGGTCTAAGTCTTTATCGGAAAACAGGCGTAAAGGGTGTGTAGGCGCTAATTGAGTTAATTCAGGTAAATAGAACTTTTATGTAGCGGTGGAATGCTTTTATATAAAATGGAATACCAGAGGCGAAGGCGATTTACTGAAAAAACTAACGCTGAAACACGAAAGTGTAGGGAGCAAACAGGATTAGATACCCTGGTAGTCTACACTGTAAACTATGAGTGTGAGATATAGTTTATGTCACAGAAAACTTGAGACCACTCCGCCTGAAGAGTACGATCGCAAGATTAAAATTCAAAAAATTTGGCGGTTCACTATTCCGATTAGAGGAGCGTGTAGTTTAATTCGACATTACGCGAGTAACCTTACCAAAACTTGCATAATTAAAATTACGGACTAATTAGTTCGGTGTCTAAATGACTATTATTTACAGGTATTGCATGGCCGTCGTCAGTTCGTGTTGTGAAATCAATAGAACGAACACAACCCTTATCAGTTATTGCAGACTCCGCGTATATTACGAGGGGCTGGGCAATCTAAAATGAGGTCGACGTCAGGTCCTTATGATCCTAATGTTTTGGGCTACATATGCGCTACACTGTTATATACAAAGGAAGAACAATAGGAAACCCTCAAGTATAAGCACGGAAGTAGACCTGAAATGGTCCTCTTAAGTTGGATTTAATAGTAATCGGAAAGTAGAGCGTTCCGGTGAATACGGCTCTAGTGTTCGTACAAATCGCCCGTCACCTCATCCCAGTTGGATGCTCCCGAAATGTTAAAAGGGTATCTAAATCTAGGACCTTAACTACAATGTCTAGGTTTATACTATTTAGAAGTGCCTACTTGATATCACGGAAGTTCGATGAGGATGAGTAAGTCGTAACATAGCTGCGGTACTGGAAAGTGTTGCAGGACTCATGCCTTTATAGCTCAATAGATAGAGCATTTACCTTGTAAGTAAAATCGTGTAGGTTTAAATCCTACTAAAGGCTAGAAAATTTATGATCGAGTCAACTAAAACAATATTCATCCAACAAAAAATNGCTTGTTTATCATGACTGAATTATCAGCAAAATTTATTGGTGCAGGAGCAGCAACTGTAGGGGCAGCCGGAAGTGGAGCCGGAATCGGAACAGTTTTTGGTAGTTTAATTATCGGTTACGCTCGAAACCCTTCTTTAAAACAACAACTATTCACTTACACAATTTTAGGGTTTGCTCTTTCAGAAGCTATGGGATTATTCTGTTTAATGATGGCGTTCTTAATCTTATTTGGATTATAATTTCTAAACAATGAAGAATGCTTAATCTCTTTTGTAATTTAGGAGCTCAATGAGCCTCCTCGTAAGATGAGATGGCTGAGCCAGGTAAAGCGGCAGTTTGCTAAACTGTGACCTTCTTGAGGGTTCATGGGTTCGAATCCCGTTCTCGTCGCTTACACCAGGGAATAGATTAATTGGTGGATTATCTGCTTTGGGAGTAGAAGGCTATGGGTTCAAGTCCCATTTCCCTGATATAGTTAAGAGATAAATACTAAGAAGTGGCAAAGAGAGATAAAAAGATGTTAGAATTAATATTTACATTGCTCTTAATCGGGGCGTTACATGTGATGTTTATACCAAGAGAAAATAGTGTTCAATTAAAGCTTGCAGCTTTACAGTGAACTTTAGCCACATTAACCGCCACAATAGTATTATGAGTTTCATTTGACGGCGAAGGCCAATTCCAAGCAACTCAAATAATAGAGTGAATAAGTAGCACAACAGGTTTATGATCCAGCGGAGTGGTTGTTTTCGCAGTTGATGGCATATCCATATTTTTTATAATTTTAACAGCACTATTAATTCCAATATGCATATTAATCAGTTGAAACTCTATAAGATTCCTTCTAAAAGAGTTTTTATTATGTTTAATATTCTTAGAAATATTATTGATGGGTGTTTTTACCGCTTTAGATTTATTGTTGTTTTATATATTATTTGAGGGCATACTAATACCGATGTTTTTAATTATAGGTATATGAGGAGCAAGAGAAGAAAAAGTTCTAGCCTCATATTATTTCTTCTTTTATACTTTAATAGGTTCTGTGTTTATGCTATTAGGAATATTTGTGTTATACAGTAACACAGGGACTACAGACTATCAAACATTGTGCGGACTTCGACTAGACGGCGAAATACAAAAATGAGTTTTTATGGGCTTTTTTGTAAGTTTAGCTATTAAAATACCAAAAATACCATTTCATATTTGATTACCTCAAGCACACGTTGAAGCTCCATGTGCTGGCTCAGTGATGTTAGCTGGAGTATTATTAAAAATAGGGGGGTACGGTTTTATAAGATTTTCTTGACCAATACTTCCTGAGGCTTCAGAATACTTTGCCCCTTTAATATTAACACTAAGTTTGCTTGCTGTGATTTATGGAAGTCTAACAACTTGCAGACAAGTAGACTTTAAAAGGCTAATTGCTTATTCTTCAGTGGCCCATATGGGTTTAGTGACTTTGGGGATATTTACACACACAATTCAAGGGTTAGTAGCAGCAATTTTTTTAATGTTAGCCCATGGTCTTGTAAGTTCTTCATTATTTATAATTGTAACTCTTTTATATGAACGACATCATACTCGTCTTATTAAATACTATCGTGGTATGACAATTACAATGCCAATTTTTGCCACAATAATGTTGTTAATGACTTTAGCAAACATAGCAGTACCTTTAAGTTGTAATTTTGTAGGTGAATTCTTATCGCTATTAGCCGCATTTGAATATAGTATTATAGTAGGGGTACTAGCTTCTTTAGGTATGGTTTTAGGAGCAGCGTATTCTCTTTATTTATATAATAGAGTGTGTTTTGGTAACTCATCTAACTATATCATATTTTCTAGGGATGTTAATAGACGAGAGTTTTATGTACTATTGCCGTTAGTGTTATTAACAATTTTAATAGGAATATATCCTTCTGCCATAATAGACACAGTAAAAGGTACCGTTATATTCCAAGAAAGCCACACATGGTAGAAGTGTGGCGGCCCGGTGGAAGTAGCTTAGTTGGTAGAGCATGGGTTTGTGGGACCTAAGATCGAGAGTTCAAGTCTCTTCTTTCACCCGCTCCCATAGTCTAGTGGTCAGGACATTTGGTTTTCGACTAAAAAACAGGGGTTCAAATCTCCTTGGGAGCATAGTGGAAGGATTATTTTATATGTTTGCACTAGGTGTTATAATATCCGGGATAATGGTGATCTCGGCACTTAATCCAATACACTCAGTGTTTTGATTAATAGTGGTATTTTTGGGCGCTTCAGCCCTTTTTATTTTATTAGGTATAGACTTTATAGCATTAATATTTTTAATAGTCTATGTGGGGNCGATTGCAATATTATTTTTATTTGTAATTATGATGCTTAATCTTACTGACCTTGAAGGAGGTGGAGATATGTCAAATTATATCCCAATTGGTTCTGTGATAGGGGTTCTTTTATTATTTGAAGTTTTAATTATGGGAAGAGAAGCTACTGCATATAGTTATCGAGACATAGACCACGAATGCTTAAAGGGGGGTGTAGATGCATGAGACACCTCAATAGAAATAATAAAATCCTCTAATATAGAGGTTTTAGGACGAGTCTTATACACTGATTATTATTACTTGTTTATCATAGCAAGTTTTATATTATTAGTGGCAATGATAGGGGCAATAGTTCTAACTCATGAGTTAGGAGCGGAGTTAAAAAGACAAGATCTTTTCATTCAAACTAGTCGGTCATTATGGCAATAATTACACTTAACCTTGTAGTAGTTTATCACCACAGTTCACCCTCAAGCCCCATTATAAACCAAATGAGCGCGGAATTTTATGGTATTTTTATAGCGTTGTGCCTTAGCATAGCCATATCTGTTGCTATCTCCGGCGCCTCTTATATTTTAGGAGTTAAACAACCGGATATTGAAAAAGTATCTGTTTATGAGTGCGGCTTTGACCCATTCGAATCATCTCGAATCCCATTTTCTGTAAGATTTTTCTTAATCGGTATTTTATTTTTAATTTTTGATCTCGAAATATCATTCCTTTTCCCCTGAAGTGTTGTTTATAATCAAATTTCCTTGTTTGGTTATTGAACCATGATAATTTTTTTATTTATATTAACTTTAGGCCTAATATACGAGTGGATGAAGGGTGGGCTAGAATGAGAATAACCACTGAGGGTCTAATTAACAGGCCCGACAATCATGTCTGTAGTTTAAAGGTAAAATTACTGTCTTCGGAACAGAGGATGGGGGTTCGATTCCCTTCGGACATTAGGGGGTAAGTTCTTAATCACACCTCGAAAAGACTAGATGTATTACGAATATTTTACTGTAGGAACAATATTATTTATCTTGGGGGTTATAGGTATAGTACTTAATAGAAGTAACATTATAATAATGTTAATGTCCATAGAGTTAATGCTATTGGCAATTTCNTTTTTATTTTTAATCAATTCGGTGGTAATTGATAATTTAACAGGACAAGTTTTCACTATAATGATTTTAACTGTCGCTGCCGCGGAAACGTCTATAGGCCTGGCCATACTAGTAGCCTACTACAGAATTAGAGGCACAATTGCTGTAAAATCACTAAATTTACTTAGAGGCTAATTATTAGTGTGGCCCTTGCTTGGGGTGCTAGCTCAATGGTGTAGAGTATCGGTTTTGCACATCGAAGGTTACAGGTTCAAGTCCTGTGCACTCCAAGGTGTAATAGTTTAGTGGGTAAAACAATAGCCTCATATGCTTTATTCAGAGGTNCAACTCCTCTTTACACCTGTGATTTACTTGTCATTAATTTTTTTAATATGGCCCCATTTGTGGGGGCTTTTATAGGCGCTTATAAAATAAAACAAGCTTAATACGGGGTATTACCCCCACTAGTAGTTCGCTGGAATAACAGCTTATTTTCCAGGTATCCCACTAGAGGAGTAATTATTAAAAAGTACGCAAAATATAATATTGATGCTATCTGTCCTATTAAAACATATGGGTCTTCAACCGGCTCACCCCCTATTCAAGTTAGCACTAAAAAGTTAGCCACGAATATTCAAAAGAATATTTTACCCAGTGGTCTAAAAGTTAAACCTCTTAGTAGGCTTTTATGTAGTACTGGTAAAAGGAAAAGAATTAAAATGCTTGCGAATAAGGCTAACACACCCCCTAGTTTGTTAGGTATAGAACGTAATATTGCGTAGGCAAATAAGAAGTACCACTCTGGTCGTATGTGGACAGGAGTGACTAAAGGATTAGCTTGTTTAAAATTCTCTGCGTCCCCCAATAAATTAGGTGCGAAGAACACAAGAACTGCTAATACTATTGCCATTAACATTCAACCATATATATCCTTAAAAGTAAAATAAGAGTGAAAGGGTATAACATCGATATCACCCCGCACCCCAATTGGGTTATTAGAACCCTCTTCGTGTAAAAGGAATATATGTATTAAAGCTAGTGCTGCTAATATAAAAGGTAATAAATAATGAAGGCTGAAAAATCGGTTTAAAGTGGCATTAGACACACTATATCCCCCTCAAACTCATTCAACTATATCATTCCCTACATAAGGAACAGCCGATAAGAAGTTGGTTATTACCGTGGCGGCTCAAAAAGACATTTGACCCCAAGGTAACACATATCCAATAAAGGCAGTAGCCATCATTAATAAGAATATTACTATTCCGACGTTTCACACCATTTCTCTGCTATAACTTCCGTAATATAGTCCTCTCCCTATGTGCATATACACGCATAAAAAAAACATAGAGGCTCCATTCGCGTGTAAGGCTTTTAATACAAACCCATAATTTACATCTCGCATAATGTGTGCAACTGAGGCAAAAGCTAGGTCAGTTTCAGGGCAATAATGCATGGCTAAAAATATTCCTGTTATTATTTGTATAACCAAACAAACACCTAATGTAGACCCAAAATTTCACAAATAACTTATATTTGAAGGCGAAGGTACATCTATAAATGTTTCATTAACTATGGATAGGACAGGATTCTCTTTTCTGAAAGCCCTTGTCATTCGGGGTTGGCAGGACTTGAACCTGCATTAACTGGGCCTAAACCAGACGTGTTCACCAATTACACCACACTCCCTCATGGGGTAGAGTACACCCGTACCCCATTTAGCTAAACATAATGTATGCCCATTGTCGTGATGCGAATCCACCCACCCCGCTTCCTGAGATAAATAGGGTCGTAAACACCAACATAATTAAGGCATAATTAAAGACCATACCTGATTGAAGGTTACTAATTCTTTGACTGACTCCAATTATTAATTTAGATATCCCCCTTGGCCCAATTATTTCAAGTAAGCCTCTATCTATAACACGGTAAGAAATTAAATGCCCAAATTTTCATGCTTTTGCGATCAAGAAATGATTAATTATGAAATTAAACTGTCAGGCCGAATTTAAGAAAGTGTATATTGCAGGATTAATCGAGTTCACCACTACTCGTGGTCTTATTTGAGGAAGAAATACTTTGAAACCACTCAATGTATTATAGCATAAAAAAGCTAAAGTTGCACCCAATAAGCTCAAAACAACAGGAACAAGTTTTATTGAACTTGATATAACGGGTGGTACAACTGTCCCCACCACAACCTCTCTGGCAATATACCCCACAAAAATGCTTCCTAGGGCTAATAGTAATAAGGGAAGAGTTATATTTCAAGAAGACTCATGGACATTCATTAAGACTTCTTTTTTAGAATTAGTATTAGAAATAAAAGTTAAATATATTAACCTTATTGAATAAAATGCGGTCATCAAGGCTGAAAAAGCCCCTAATCAGTAAGCAAAAGCTAAATAATATCTATCATAGACTAGCTCTAAAATTAAGTCTTTAGAGTAAAATCCTGTTAAATAAGGAAACCCCATTAATGATAAAGACCCAATAAGTATCATCACATAAGTAAATGGGATAGATTTGATTAACCCCCCCATTTTTCTCATATCTTGCTCATCAGCAAGGGCATGAATTACAGAACCTGCGCTTAAAAATAATAAGGCCTTAAAAAAAGCGTGATTCATTAAATGGAATAAGCTGGTTGAATAGTTAGACACCCCACAAACCATTACCATATATCCTAACTGGCTACACGTAGAATAAGCAATAACCTTCTTTAAGTCATTTTGTACTAATCCGACTGTGGCAGCAAAAAAAGCTGTTAAAGCTCCTATAACTGTAACAACTGTTAATGCTAAAGGGGATCCTTCAAAAAGAGGTCCTGATCGTATTATTAGAAAAACACCAGCTGTAACCATTGTGGCGGCATGAATTAATGCTGATACTGGTGTTGGACCTTCCATAGCGTCTGGAAGTCAAGTATGTAGGCCTAGTTGAGCCGATTTACCCACTGCCCCAATAAACAATAATATACATATTAAGGCCATGCTATTTGGACGAGAAACTTCGTTTACCGCACTAAAAACTGTTGAAAACTCTAAGCTTCCGAACTCCTTAAATATGGCAAACATTCCCAAAACTAATCCTATATCTCCGACTCTGTTTACCAACATAGCTTTTATAGCCGCTTTATTAGCTTGTATTCTTGTGAGTCAAAAATTTATTAATAAATAAGAGCATAAGCCGACACCTTCTCAACCTATAAATAGTTGGACATAATTATCACTTGTTACTAAGACAATCATAAAAAAAGTAAATAGGGATAAATATGACATAAATCTAGGTATATGTGGATCTCCTGACATATAGCCAGTTGAATAAATATGGACTAAGGCTGAAACACTAGTTATAACAACTAACATAATGCCCGTTAAGGCGTCAAATTGTAAGCCAAAATAAGTGGTTAATAGCTCGGAATCAAATCATCTTCATAATTTAATGTATGTGGAAGAAGCATTAATATTTGTTTCATAAAATATTAACATAGAGATTACTCAAGATATCACAATACTACTTGAGGTAAAAATTCCTGCCCCTTTTTCACCTATTTTTCTTCCGAATAAACCAGATATTGTAGCACTTAATAATGGTATAAATAGTACTAATAAATACATCTCTTTTTCTCTCAGCAAGGAGTCTATTGACATAAGAGCGTGTTGCCGCCCGCCGCTGCGGACGGATTAATAATTTATAACAACACTAGTATCAACATTAATAAAGCCCCATTGTGGCATCATGTGTTATCTGTAATAACAGATTTGGAGATATCATTATAAATAGTATTATAAATAGTGTGAGCCCAATTAATATTGACCTTCTAAAATTTCCTCTTTTATCCCCTATAAGAACATTTTGTCAAATTAAAAGAGAATAGTCCGCTTGAANGTAGATTATTTTTACTATTCTTACATAATATACCCCAGCTATAACAGAGCAAAGTACAGCTATGATCGAAGTTAAATAATATTGGGAGGATACACTACATAATAGTATTAACCACTTACTAAAAAATCCCGCTAAAGGGGGAATTCCGGCTATAGATAGAAAAGTAAGGGCCAGGGTTACCGCCATAATAGGGTGTCTCCTAGAAAGGCCGCTAAACTCTACTATTAAGTTTTTAGTTAATCCTAATGTCAGTATTATCGAAAAACTACATATAGACATTATTACATATATAATCATATATATTAAGCTTGCTTGAATACTTTCAAATGAGCCAATTGTTATGCCTAAAAGAACAAACCCCATATGGCCAATACCACTATATGCTATTAGCCGTTTAATTTTAGTTTGATTTAAAGCTCCTATAGCCCCGTATATCATAGATAGTATCGCACTAGCTAATAATACATTAATTACCGGCCCTATTTGTACTAAAATAGCAAATACACCAACTTTAGGGACTATGGCCAATAGTGCAGTGGTTGTTGTTGGTGCTCCTTCATATACATCGGGCGCCCACATATGAAATGGTGCAGCAGATAGTTTAAATAATAACGAAATTGTAATAAGAATTTTCCCTGCTTCACCGTTTGATGTTAAAGCACATATTTGTCCACTAGCATGAACGCTTGTTTCACCGGTTAAACCATAAAGTAAAGCACATCCAAATAAGAATAGACCGGATGATAACGCTCCCAAGACAAAATACTTAAGCCCGGCCTCAGCGCCGTAAGCACTATCTCTTTTTAATGCAGTTAAAACAAATAAGGATAACGTTTGTAATTCAATGGCTAAATAAACAGAAAGTCAATTAATTGATGAAACTAAAAGCACTGACCCTAGTGCTACGATCAAAATTAAAACTGGGGAATCAAATGATGTTTGCCCCGAGATTTTGGTGTCTTTCAACATTAATAATATGGAGATAGACCCAATTATAATAATTAACTTTGTAATAGATATTCAACTATTAATTGTCAAAAGCCCGTTTGTTAGATCAAGCGTCTTATCTTCTCAAAATAAAAACTGTTCGTTGGGGAGGGCCATTAATCCTGTAACCAACAAAACTATTATTGCTGTTTTTAATGTTGGCTGATAAACCCCATAGATAACCAGGACCAACACTGCTAGACTTAGAAATAATTCTGGATAAAAAGCTTCATACATTTCTTTATTGTCTTTAAGCCCAACACTCCTAGAATTCACTCCAGGTGGTTAAAGCAGAGGTAGGAATCGAACCTACATTCCCAGATCATGAGTCTAGTGACCAACCATTAGTCTACTCTACATAAGATAAATTGTTACACACAGTGGGAATTGAACCCACAACCATTGATTGGAAGTCAACCATTTTACCATTAAACTATGCGTGTTAGCTGTTAAGATTACTTACTTAAGTTCTTGTAATCGCCACTAATGGGACTTGAACCCATATTGCATCAGATTTTAAGTCTGACGTGTTTACCAATTCCACCACAGTGGCCAACTAGGTTTAATTATTAGTGAGAGAGAGATTCGAACTCTCGACCGTTTTCACGGACTCCGTTTACAGCGGAGCGCATTAACCACTCTGCCATCTCACTAACTAGCAAGATTGGACTTGAACCAACAACCTTTCCATTATCAATGGAATGCTCAACCAATTAAGCTACTTGCTACTGGGGTAAGATGACAACTAGACTGAGTTGGACTCGAACCAACTTTCCTATTGTTATGAGCAACATGCTTTACCAAATAAGCTACCAGCCTAACTTATACTCTTACCCGCTTTCAGGAGATACTGGAATCGAACCAATACTAATAACTTTGAAGGCTACTGGCCTACCATTAACCGAATCTCCTTAAGTAAAACTCTACAAATCAGAGTCGAACTGATATTATTTTGGTTAACAGCCAAAAGCTTTACCATTAAGCTATTGTAGAGGGCAGTAGGAGTGTGGGGTTCGAACCCACGTTGTCGGGTCCAAGGCCCAATGCTTTACCATTAAGCTAACTCCCAAATTTACTCGATAACAAAGTTTTAACTATATACAGAAGTGTGGTGCTTGTTCCTCCTATTATACTGGCTTCTTAATAAAATTAAAAACAGTCAAAGTTCAAATAAACAATAAATAGATATGGTTATTAAACATTGGATAATTACATCCGAGGGGAATAAAATAGTCCCTACCGCTAAAATAGCTATTATTATTATAGGTCTACATCATCAACGTTTTATTATAAAACGTAAAGGCTCCAAAGTGGGTACAAGTCAAAATAAAATTATTATAANCCCTACACTTGCAATTAGACCGGTTAATTTTATCAAGTAATTAGATAATTCACTTGCTTTAATATTAATTTCTATAACGGGGTAAGTAGAAGAAAACCCCCCTACAAATTTTAATATTACTGGGTTAATTCAGTGATGCCCTATGTAAATAGCTAATAAATAAGTTATAATACATAATAAAAAAGACTTTAATAGCCCCTTATATTCATAGTAATGATAACCAGGGGCTACAAACAAAAAGAGCTGTAAAACTATAACAGGTATCATTGCAAAAAGAGCAAGGCCACTGGAAATTAATAAATAAGAAACCCACCCCTCATAAACACTAGTCAAAATTAACTTAAATTGGCTAATAGAATTTAAATAAAGTGTTAAGATTATTATTTCTTCACAATAATTATAGCTCACACCCATAATTAATATAAACCCACAAATTAAATACAACCCTCTTAACTTTAGTTCATTTAAATGTCTAGTCAAATTATCTTTAAACTTGCCGCCCGCGGCTGGCGGACGGATGCTTAAAATTAGTATACTGGGCATTAGTAATCTTAAGGGGACTACGTTACCGTAGCTCACGCACAGATCCTATTAACGTTCTTATCTTGAACGGCCCACGGAAACATAGAATTATATTAGTCTTCTCGCTTTAGATGCATTCAGCGATTATACTTTTCGTTGTAGCTACCCAACATGTAATTACAATTGGTACACCAGTGAACGATTATCCTTCGGTCCTTTCGTACTAGAAGATAATATATATAATGTTTCCTTTACAAATTGTAGATAGAAACCGACCTGGCTCACGCCGGTCTGAACTCAAATCATGTACGGTTTTAATGGACGAACAGTCCAACCCTTGGAAACGGCTACACCTCCAGGATACCGCAATTCAACATCGAGGTCGCAAACATCGTCGTCGATATGAACTCTCGAACGATATTACGCTGTTATCCCCATGGTAACTTTTATCCGTTGATCGTTAACTATTTCACTCTATATTAACGGGTCATTATAACCGCCTATATAGGCCCTGCTCAGATTGTCATCTTTACAGTCAGGCTTTATGCTATTATATCTCTACCCTGTGTACGCCTTCGTTACTTTTTAGAAGGCGGTCGCCCCAACCAAACTGTCCGACTTACACGTTTCATCGGTCTTTGCCGTCTAAGTTCCCCTCAAAATTAAAGAGTGGGGTTTCAACCGGAGCATTGCACTCCCTTCCCACCTATAATACAATTAATTTGATGTGAACAGTATAAGTCTCCAGTAAAGCTCAATGGGGTCTTCTCGTCTAACAATTTGTACGTAGCATCTTCACTACGAATTCAATTTCATTGGTTTTTATCTTGAGACAGTGGAGCACTCGTTACGCCATTCATACTTGCCAACAATTAATTGGCTATTGATTGCGCTACATTATCACGGTCAGTTTTACCGCGGCCATTTAATTGTCCTTACCCAAGTAGCTTAATTACCACCTGGTTTCGGATACAATCATTGGGCAGGCCTCACCTCCAATACTACTATTTCTAATATTTGCTGGAAGCTGTGTTTTTGGTAAACAGTCGGCACTCCCTCTTTTCTGCGACCACCTAACCCTCGATTGATTACGGAGTTAAGTTGGCACCCCTTCTTGCGAACTTACGGGGTCATTTTGCCGAGTTCCTTAAGATAAATTTTACCATCACTCTACGCCCACTTGAGTCAGTCTATAGTACAGTCAGCATCCAATAATTCTTTCCTGGTTCATTAGAACGTTTATTATTGAATTACCCATTAAGATACCCGCTTTGGCAGTGTCTCTTAGGGGCTGTTTAACCCAATTAGGATTACCCTTTAATTGGAACCCTTAGGCGGTGATCAGTGTTTTTCACACTGNTTTTTTACTCATGTTCGCATTATCACTACTGATACACGCTTTTCGCTAGTTATCATACAGTACGTTCTGCTACCATATCTATTATTCAGAGTTTCGGTTAAAACTTAAGCCACCTTAATTTTAGGGATCTATAAATTCATTGAATGAACTGTTACGTAATCTTACAAAGATGGCTGGCTCCAAGCCTACTTCTTCATTGTCTTAATTGATAGACTCCCTTTGACACTTAGAGTTTTTAGTGACCTTAACTTCTGATCTGGGCTGTTTCCCTCTCGACAATAGATCTGGTCACCTATTGTCTGTCTACCATACTATAATTCTTTCACATTCAGAGTTTAGTTGGTGTGGCCGGCTTGGTGCCTCCAACACCATCTAGTGCTTTACAGTGTGAGAATAATGTATGATGCTCTACTTATATAGATTTCGCAGAAAACCAGCTATTTCCAAGTTCGATTAGCATTTCACTGCTAGTCACAGGTCATCCGAGATTTTTGCCACAATCACCGGTTCGTTCCTCCACTAACTGTTAAATTAGCTTTAAACTGCCCATGACTAGATCACTTGGTTTCGGGTTAAATTTGACTGAAATATTTACGCTCTATTAAAACTCGCTTTCGCTACACCTTCGTTTATTAACTTAAGTTTGCCAAATCTTCTTCTCGCGAACCCATTATACAAAAGGTACGTGTTTACACACTGCTTGTAAGTTAACGAATTTCAGGCTCTGTTTCACTTCATACCCATTTACCTCTAAGGCCTTTAGGGTATTTGCTCTCTTTCAACATTCCTTCACAGTACTTATTTACTATCGGTTTGCTCAAATATTTAGTCTTAGATGTGTGATTCACCTATCTTCAAATAGTTCTACTATAAAGACTAAAGACAGATCTACGGGACTAATACCCTCTTTGGGTTTCGATCCATCACACTCCGCTTTCGCTCGCCGCTACTTACGGAATCTCGCTTGATTTCTTTTCCTCTTGGTACTAAGATGTTTCAGTTCCCAAGGTTGTTTATTATCGGTTTCCCGTGTGGAGATTCGACTCTCATAGTTTCTTATAGTCGACTTTTCGTTTTTTTACGTCCATTTTGAGCAACCTAGTCATCCATTCGTTACTCGTTAATACTAATTTTT